CGAAAGTAGTACTTCACTTCCACATCTAGATCTAGGAAATTGGAAGCTACATCCATCTCATTGAGTATGGATCCGAGTTCCCCAGAGGCTAGCAATCAAGCAGAAATGAATGGTATCAGGTGGAAGGACAGACCCACCATACAGTGTAGTTCGCAGCTAAAGGCACAAAAGGAAAGAGAAAAAGAGTTAAGCCGCTTGACCTCAAATTGGCGAGGAATTCAAGGAATCATAGGCGCGGAAGGCCAATGAACATCGGCTTCAGACCTTAACCTTAGACGTACCGTACTTCCTCAAGATGAACCTGCTGTAGAGATGATCCAATCCCTGGACTTTCGCTTCTAGCACTGACATCTAATTGAGTAGCGAGTTGAGCCCCTACTATGACTAAGAGAAGCTCCTCGCAGAAAGAAGCCCCTACGATTACTCATCGAAGTTCCGAGCCTTTTTGGTCGCGAGGCAATGACCAAGAGAAGCTCATCGTCCAGGAGACGAAAGCACTCTACTTCCCGCTTAGAGCATGAAAGGGTCCGGAATCATAGGATCGGAACGAGCTTTCTCTCCAATCCACTTGGCGAAAGACATCCCATCCCAGGGAAAAAGAAAGCAAGTCAGACTGAGTTCAATTAGTCCCGTCCTTCCTTCAGGGAATGGTGGGAGGTATAACATTCGATTCTTTCTCTCCTCGGGCAAGAAGGGAAGCCGCTTCACTGATTGAGTTGATGAGCGAAGCCACTTGACCGATGAGGTGAAGGAGTGAGAACTCTTACTATAACAGATACACGAGCCCATCTATTAGAAAAGCTATTTCTTGAGTAGCCAGAATAGTCTGTAGCGAGAAGCGTTCCTCATAGGCCAGCCAGGAGCTACAAGCAACTAGAGCGCAGCGATAAGAGCGGGGACACTCATTAGATTAGTGCTCCCCTTCGATCTATCATGGATTAGGGGGAGAAGCAAGCCGCCCTTGTCGAAAGAAAGACAGATTTCCACTTGCTTCAGACGTAGGGAACTGAAGGTCTAGCTTACGAAGGTTGCCGCCGCAGTTTGTCTCAAGAGGGGGCCGCTGAACGACTGAAAGCCCAACCCGAAAAAGGAGTTGCAGTGCTTTTGATTCTTCCTATAATATGTTATACCAGTCGCCTTCTCGAAGTGCCTTATAAACCTATTCACTCAAATAACCTGATCACCGATTAGTGGCCGGGCTCATCCTTGCATCGTCTGTACTTAACAGTTCCCTTTAGTGTAGTTTCTCGGAGATATCTGGATTCTTTTTTTTAATAAAAGAAGAGTCTGGGACGAAAGAGAAGAAAAAAGGGAAGAAAGATCTACGCTACGAAAAGGAGCGAGCGGAGAGAGCATAAAGAGCTATAAGGTACGAGCTTAGAGCCTTGCGTCACTCTGGTATGCTAATCACTTCGTTGTACGACTCTGGAACGGTAGTCGCTTAGTGCGACAGCACTATGGGATGCAAAGAAGCTTCGTCACCCTTCTGTAGTTGCTTGTAGTTTTCTTTTTTTCGTCGAGATTGGGTTGGTCATCAGTGTACTTTCTTGCTTGATGTAGTTGCTTATCCTTCAATCCCATCTGTCTATTAGTGAAAGTGGAATCCTCTCCTGTGCAATCAATCTTGGGAGATACTCTTTTGATTTAATGAGACAGATAAAGAAAGGAAAGGAATAAGGCTTTCCCCTCTAAATGGCTGTTAGATTGGTTAGGGGCTCAAAATTACATATATAGGTGTAGAGTACATACCTTAGTCCCCTCCTCCCATATTTTTGTTGCGGGGAAAACCCCCGCGCCCAATATAAATATAGATTTAAAAGACTGACTGCCATCGCAGGTGGTCGGCGGAGCTTAAGTGATTAGCATTTCAAATGCACAAGGATCTAATTCTACTCAAAACAGTTAAATCTTTTTGTGAAATAGCTGTGGGGGAACTGGAGCTCCAACTAAAGTACGACACAGGTTCTCCGGAAAAAGTAAGCAACCCCCTATATGAGTCCACAAAGGACCTCCTGCATAGTGCTCTCCGAAAGGGCATAGCCAAAATTTTGGAAAAACAAAACTTGGCGCTCCCCGAGAAAATGACCCATTCTGAGCTAGTTGATAAATTAATTGATACGCAAGTGGTAGATCAATTTATTGTGGAACCTCCTGATCTAATGCGTATATACAATCTTTTGGAAGATCTTATTCTGTATGATGTGTCGAGTTCTTGCTTTCATACATTGTTAACCCTATTATCGGTCAGTTAGTAATCGGCGAGCCTCAGTAGCTGGCACCCTTTATCATTTTTTTTCCGGTATGCCGCTCCGCGAGCAAGGAGCGAGAGAACCAAGTGGGCTGTGGTGATGTCAGAATTTGCACCTATTTCTATCTATTTAGTGATTAGTCCGCTAGTTTCTTTGATCCTACTTGGTCTTCCTTTTCCATTTGCTTCCAATAGTTCGACCTATCCAGAAAAATTGTCGGCCTACGAATGTGGTTTCGATCCTTTCGGTGATGCCAGAAGTCGTTTCGATATAAGATTTTATCTTGTTTCAATTTTATTTATTATCCCTGATCCGGAAGTAACCTTTTCCTTTCCTTGGGCAGTACCTCCCAACAAGATTGATCTCTTTGGATTTTGGTCCATGATGGCCTTTTTATTGATTTTGACGATTGGATCTTTTTATGAATGGAAAAGGGGTGCTTCGGATCGGGAGTAATCACTAGTTTTAGGGCGAAAATCGGGGGGAAGGACAAAGGAAAGAGCGATGCCTACATTAAATCAATTGATTCGTCATGGTAGAGAAGAAAAACGGCGCACGGACCGTACTCGAGCTTCGGATCAATGTCCCCAGAAGCAAGGAGTATGCCCGCGTGTTTTAACGAGAACACCGAAAAAACCTAATTCAGCTCTACGTAAGATAGCTAAAGTACGGTTGAGCAATCGACATGATATATTTGCTTATATTCCAGGCGAAGGTCATAATTCGCAGGAACATTCTATGGTCTTAATAAGAGGAGGCAGAGTGAAAGATTTGCCAGGTGTGAAATCCCATTGTATTCGAGGAGTCAAGGATTTGCTGGGAATTCCGGATCGAAGAAGAGGCAGATCAAAATATGGTGCAGAAAAACCCAAATAGATATGAATGGAAGATGCCTCTGGAACTAGTTTTTCTCAGTCAGTCGAGGAAAGAACCATAACGTTACGCCCCAAAATATAACTATACGGAGCCCTTCCGAATGACCTATAATGGAGTCTACTACACTCTTTCTTGGCTAGTGTAGTAGACTCCATTCGCCCGTGGAGGTGAGTGGAGGAAGAATCAAAAAATAGAAAGGTATTGCTTATAATAGTAGCTCGTTCATAAATTCACTCGACCACTTGTTAGTCTTGCTACACTACACGACACGAGTCTAGGGTGAATTTGAAGCAGACACGGTCAAGTGAAGTCGACTTCACAAGTGATTCAACATACCAAAAAAAGAAATAAATAAAAAGAGAAGGGTCTCGCCCAGGTGGCTTTCCCGAAGGGTAATGGCTTCAAACTCAAACAAAGAACGTTCTTCTCCAAGGCATGAGTCAAAGAAAATGCTGTATCTATCTAATGCAAGACCCATCGATAAGCTAAGGCTACGACATGAAGGAAGGCCAGAAGAACTACAGAACCACGCCCACCAGAGCTAAAGGGAGACCGAAGGGACTTGCGGAAAAAAACCGAAAGATAGGTAATCCATATGGTGAAAGATGAGAAAGACAGATTTCTTAAAACCGGAAGAAATCGAGTCCACCCACACAACGACCGACGGACTCGTGGTACTGAAAACCTCATTAGATGAGAAGGTAGTTGACTGGCAGACCCCTGAACGTACGTTAGCCAAAAGCCCCTATCAACTCAATCTGGAAAGGGAATAGACCGCCGTGAACTCCGGCGAAACACCCCGTACGACCTGCGGAAGGTGAAGGTCGCTGGCTTGCCCGTGGGCCGTGGTATCTGACGGGACATTGGCCTCCCTCCCGCTATGGCTCGCTGTACGTTCCTTTAGCTATAGGCGTGTCCAATCCTATAATAGTCCGTTCCACATAGTGCAAGGAAGCTCGGTGGGGTTTCATACGAGGGTCCTGCGTACTGTGCCATCGCCCAACCAGTACAGTATGGCCATCCCTGCTATGGTCAACAAGCTCTCTCCCCCATTGGTAGGCAGAAGAGAGGGTTTTTGGAGGGAACTACTAAAGGTGTGTATAAGCCCTACATACTGTGTATGTTAGACTGTCCCTACAGCTGAGCTTCGCTATGAACTAATAGACTCAAATTAGCATAAAATGAAAGATGTATTATAAGTACTGTGAAACCAGTATCCCAATTGTTAAGTCAACCAAAAGGAAATCGGCACACATGAATGACTTTAATTAAATACTTCCCTGGGAAACTCTACAATAATTGGTTTAATCGATCGGTCTGAGGTCTGTGCTCTGTCCACAAAATCCTTTAATGAGATAGATCGGTCCCTGGAATATGTCGTACTCTTCCTGTCCACAAATGACTGTCTTTAATTAGTTCCTATCTTTCTTGCCCTGTAGCAGCAAGAAGTACACATTCATGGATTTCTGTAATTCAATATGGCCTTCCTTTCGATCTCTTTTGAAGGTGCAAAATCTATAATAAATAGAAGTTGAATCCGCTTATGGTATTGGAATTTTTGAAAACATTGGCTCAATCCGTCTACATTCATCTCTGTTTTTTTAAAAAAAAATGGATGTTTTCTTTCGGTCTCTGGTCTCCGGTCTTTCCATCCGTCCACGGCTATTTTATTGTTAATCCTGTCCTCGCCCTTTTGTTAGCAGCTCTTCGATCAACCCAGGAAAGGTGTCTCAGAGGCCATGTTTTATAATCACTTTCATGGCTTGAATGGGTCAAGAAAAGTAGGACCCTTCAAAAGGATCGTTTTTGGGGCTTGATTTTTTTGAAGCGTAGTTTTCCACTCTATTTTCAACTATATATATAACAAGGAGTGGAGCTGGAGAGTCTCTCTCCCCGGCTAGGCTACTACGTTTTCTTGTTTGAAATTCCGGGTCTGGTCTTCATTGGTATTTGCTTTTTGCTTACCCACTACGTTTTTTTCCTTTTCGTTTTTCTCCCGCCCGGTTGAGCTGTCTGAGGTCGATGGTGCATCCGGTAAGCTCTTTCGGTATTCATCTCCAGAGCTCGGTCAGATACTTCAGTCCTTCATTCATATTCTGTCTAAATATCTTCTTTTTTTGTTTATATTGCGAGTTTACAGCTCGAATGTTTTACTTTTCTTCCCCTCGCATGTGAAAAATGGGCGGTCTCCCCTAGACCTTATTCCGTCCAAGCTCTCATAGCATTCGTCTTTCTTCCTTCTCTGCTGCACATCTCTATTCTATTCTTTCTCTCGCTTTATAGAGATCTTGGCTTTCTGGTTTTTTGTTTGGTCAGGGGGTGCAGGGGAGAAATCGTTTAGGAAACCAAGCATGTAATAAGCGGAAATCAATACACATGAAAAGAGTTGTACACGAGTTTGGTAAAGCATTCACCTGTCGGTTGTACGTACATCGACCCGTCGGGAAACTAGAAACTCACCCGCAAGCGCCCTTCTTAGGTCGGCATTTGGCTTTGGCCTTGCTTGTTCGGCTGGCGGATGCAGTTCTTGCTCTTTATGAGGATGCGGATGCAGTATAGTACGAGAATGTATAAGCCAAGTTCGGTACACCAAGCCGTTACAAAAATATCTTTATTTCAAATAGGCTATCCCATATCAGCCGGTCAATCAACAAAGATCTGAAGAATGACCAGTTTTTTTTCCGGGAGAAAGGAAGGAAATTCCATTAGAACATATAACAAAGGCGTGAATGGGAAAATACGATACCACCAAGGCCTTCCAAAAGATTCTGACGGAAGAAAATATGTCTTTCCTTTCGCTTTTGAATGATGGAAATAGAACGTCGAGACTTGCCTCTTGGCTACTTCAAAGAAGTGGAAAGAAGTGACCCGCAGAGGCTAGATCGTTTCACTTGTGCTTCTATAGAAAATCAAACAATTCTATAGCCTCCCCTTGGCGGGCACCGCACCCTTCGCTATGTTCTTAAACGAATGAGACAGCACTCGCTCAGATGAGATGTCCTCTCTTCCCTTCGACTTGTCTAGGCTTCATCCCCGAAAGATCAACTGGCGCAAGACAAGCACACTCGTCGGCAATCAAGATAGGAACCCATCGGTAAGGAAGATCTCCATCCATGCCCTTATCTTCTTCAAGCCAAGCCTTCCCTAAGCCTTAAAGGGGCTAAACTGACGAACCTACCTCTTTTCTTTCTACGAGCGCTGGAACTTGAGTACCGAAACTGAACTACTGGTTTTTCTTCGAGTGATGGCTCTCTTAGGTGACGCCTGCCCGCTACCTGCAATAAAATTTAATGCTCTCCCTCCTGCCCCAATACCGTTACTGGCTTTCTTCGGTTCCTTCTCTGCTTCGGGTGCAGGTTCAACTCCACTGAAATCTTAACTTACAGGTTTACCTAGAAGTCAAAGTCATGATCCCGTCCCTTCAACTATCAGTCCATTGACTAAGAAGTGGACCTGGAACAAAAACTTCACGGAAAGGAAAATCAACCTTCCCTTAAGCCGAAAGCGGCTAGAGCAAGATCGACTGAGTACCAGTACTGCCTTGCCCAAAGCTACCAAAGAAAGTGGAACCCTTGAAAGAGAGACGTAGGCCCGAAAGCAAGAGAAAGAAGGTTTCGTTTACCACTGGAACTGTAGTAGCGGAACTAGCACGACGAACAATGCTCGGCACTCTGTCAAGTGAGCCCCTCTCATTCTCTATAAGCCCTATAGTTGCCATGTATAAGCTTCTTAGCTCAATACCCTTTCACCGCCTTCTCACGCTAATGAAAGCCCTTACAGAACTGCGAGAGCCTTTCCTTCCCCTATACGGAAGGATACTCTATTTGGTCAAAGTCACTTTACAGAAGAGACCAAGTCGTTTACTTCATATTTGTGACTCTTGCCAACAATTGATTCTTTAACTGACACTTGACTCGAACCGCTTGCCATATCTAAACTAGCTACTGGCAAAGAGGGAATTGATTCAAGATCCCCTTGCGCCCTACAGCCCGAAAGTGACTCTCTATCAAAGCACCTGCGGTGGGCTAAGCGCAAGGAGTCTTAGAGTCTCGATACTGGCTAACGGAAAAAGAACGGCAAAGAAGTAGTTGTTCTACAACCCCCAGAACTGTACGCAGCGCTTTTCAAAACAAGAAGTGGTTTGTTTTTTCTAAGTCGCTCCGCGAAAACGGTTTTCTGTCTACGAGCGCCTGTCTAACTTCACTAACGTATAGTAACTCATTAGCCTTAAACCGTAACTGAAACACTCTCTTCTCCAACCAAAGCCGCTATCCAGATTCAGAAGCGGAAGCGGAAAGAGTTTACTGAAGAGGCTTTCATCTACGGCCTCCCTAACTAGAAAGAAAGAGGGGATCAAAAAAGCTTTAAACGAGTAAAGTAAGGCCTTGAATAACAACGGCTAAAGTGAAAAGCCTACCGCCCCTACCTGTTCTCTACCCGGACCTAATCCAAGCACTAAATCGATCAAGTTAGTTGGTTTCCGAGCGGGTTCCGCTTTCATAACAAATAAGGCGTAAAAGAAAGGTCTTTTCTTGAAAGGTATATTCAAAGAAACTTAGCTTACCAAGAGTTCCGGAACTAGAGAGATAAGAGATAGGATTTGTTCTCCATACGAGGGAAAGTACTTTTCGTCTATCTGATCTCCTTGACTTGAGTCTCGGAGTCTCGGTTTTAGCGATATTTCTTTTTTCTCTCAGGCTCAAGCTCTGTCTGGTCTTCCTTCCCCATTCCCCACAGGCTTCCGGGAGTGCCGGCTCTGTACTCTGTTCGGACCATAAGACTTGCAACACTGACTTACCGAAAAGACTGACTGCTTTCCGACTTTTTGGGAGTAGGGGCTTTCACTGGAACTGAAACTCTATCTTCTGTTCAACTCGGCTTCCTTAATTTAAAGGCTTTGAGGGCTTTCCACTCGTGCTACCCGAAAGGAACTAGAAGTAACCTTTTATCTAAGCTAAGCTCGCCAGCCGCCAACCAAGCCAATGCGCCATCCCTATCCCTTTTACCGATGGAGCTTCCTTTGATTTGAATGAATGAGTAACGAAGGCGCATGCAAGAGAAAAGAAAGCCCCTATTTGGGCATGAGCCCTAGTACATTGACCTCTCGCAGACCTGAAACTCAAGTTTTTGGCTATTGAAAAATCAAATAATAGAGACGAACAAAGCCATATAGATTCTCAATAAGGGAGGAACTCGACCTCGGCCAGCCGGCCAGGAATGATGACCAATTGCTGGGGGTCGATTTCCTCTTCCTTCCAGATGAAGGGGAGAGATAACTACTATTGAAAGAACGCGAATCGCTCCTCATGAATAGAATCTTCTACTAAAACAGAATCCACAGCAATCGATGAACTGAGCCTAAGCCCACTTGCTGCTGCTGATGAAAGTCCTCCCACTGAAAGAAGTGGAATAAGCAAGCAAAGAACCCAACCAAGCGATTCTCCTTGACCCGACAAAGAAAGAAAGGAACGAACGGGCTTCGCACCGGGCACAGCAAGCAAGAAGGCATGAGCTTTTTAGACCGAGGCTGGGGGAGATATTTACACAGAAGTATTTACAGAAATCGGAATGAATAAGCCCATTCCCTAAACGGAATAGACAGAGACGACAGAAGTCGAAACTGTCACATTATGACAGCCCAAAAACACGGTATAGATGACATTGGATTCATTCATTCCTATATCTTTGAATCGGTCTCAAGTCTGAGGTCATAGCATCCTTGCTTGAAATAGTTCCTCTCCTCAGGCCCTGGCCTAGTAGCTCGGGTCGGGCATGCCCTTTCTTCTATTCTTTCTCGTCCACGAAGCCGGGTCCTTGAAATACTTCTTTCCTCCCCCCAGTGACGCTCCCAAACCGATCGCTATCGTTTTCTTGCTTTCTTGTTGTCTTGAATTTTTATAGAACGGCTTTATATCAGGTATAGTTGGTAGGATGAAGTGGGATGAAGCCTTAGTGGATATAGCAAGTGTGCCGGGGATGCGGCTCGGGCGTAGTAGGTCTGGACGCCTAGCATGAAACAGCCTTCTCTGGTAGCAGCACTATACCTTAGTATAGTATCTTTATAGATTCCAGTCTATATAAAACGTAATTAGCAGAGGTAAGTCTGTCCGGCGTTCCCTCGCGTAAAGGGCGACTTTGGCATCGGCTCTCTCTCGTTAGGTAATTACCGAGGCGAAAGCAGCTCTCTCGGAAGTCAGTTTCCCCGCCATCTTAGTGGGACTAGTCTAATAAACTTTCACTTGAACTGCCAAGACTCGGATTTTTTTTTGTTGTGGTAACGCTCTTCTAGAATTACGTTTAACGTCCCTTTATGACTTTCCCGATCGGCGCCTCGGGTCGGTAGCCGGGCTCCGGGACATTACTACCACGGCGACTATCGACCCGAGCCAAAAGAGGGAAAAGAACGGACTAAGCGAGGAGTTCATTGGCCATACATAGTGAAGGGGGATGGGGTCAACCTCTTTCATGACCCATGGCCCCAGTGTGTCACTTGGTTAGCATTTCTAGAACAAATTTAGTAGGGTTGGTTTTTCGATAGAAAAACAGGGGAGTTGGCTGTAGTTGAGACACGTTTTTCGGATGGACGATATGGATTTTATCAAGAGGGTTAACCGCTTTTTTAACCGTGAGAGGGAGGTCATTCAGAACCCGCTGGCTCCAGAACCGGCGGAAGTTCCCCACGCCGATCCCCAGCAAGAACAACGTGAGGCACTTCGAAGTGCCATTCACACTTTGATTCTTGAGCAAGTTCGGGAACATTGTGAGAAGGGGAAAGGGCGGCTGTCCATTCACTTTCCGGAAATGGCAGAAAGAGACTCCAGTGCCGCAGAAAACATTATGTCTCGCGATCTGGAAATATCTGCGGAGATGGATACTGAAACCCTCCGCGGATGGGTGGAGGAGAAAAAGGAGAACCCTAATGAATCCCCTAAAATCCCTCATTAGGGAACACCTGTAAGATTAGTCTGCCGCTTTCTTTCATAACAGAGCCGGGAATAACGGCTGGCATAGAAGTCTCTCGCACGCAAGGAGATGCTGCTGCTGGATGTCACGGTTCTGGGGCGCCATGATCCTTCTCTCTGGAACAATCGAGGGCACTGCCTTCCTTCAGCTTTCAGAGGTGGGGGCTGCATCAATCATCGTTCAGTGAGCTATTTATTGCCGCCAATAGCGCTTCGCTTGCATGCAAGGCGGCACGCCAGGTAGAGCTATCGCTAAGGGCGAAGGAGATGCATTTCTGTACTGGTAGTACTGGACAAGCTCTCAGGGAATAATCTCTTTCTTATTTCTGCCTTTCTTTCCCATGACGACTAGGAACAGGCAAATCAAAAATTTCACTTCGAATTTCGGACCTCAACATCCTGCTGCTCATGGTGTTTCACGATCAGTATTGGAAATGAACGGAGAAGTGGTGGAACGTGCGGAACCACATATTGGATTACTCCAGTGCGGCACGAAGCCGCTGACGCCGAGTCGGCTCCTATGCCGCTAGCTATGCCCTGCTTGGTCCCCCGGCGCGGTGGAGATTCCGTAGCGCGTCATGAGCACCGGGCTAAGGGGCGGTTGAGCAACTCAAGCGAACCGCCCTACCTTACTACAACATAGGGACAGAAGGGAGAAGGTTGTGAAGGTGGCCTCGTTATCCACACTTCCGGTCGGATGAATGGAGGACCGACCGACCTGGGTTTTCATGAGCGTTGGCGGGTCCTGGAGTGCCTGTCAAGGGCGCTAGCGCATACCCCGGGGTGATCATCACCACCTGCACCTCACATCTCGGCGCAGTGGAACGTGTAACCCGCCTGCTGTCTCATTCAACTACATTTGTTCCTGTAATCTATAGCCTAACAGAACGCAGCAGCGAGGGACAACCCGCCCATACAGCCAGCGGGGAGGATGGCACTACTGGCCAAAGACCGTCTGGCGAAAACGCCGCGGGCGCGAAGCGTGGTAGGCCTGCGCCGGGGGAGCATAGCATAGGGAGGAAAGGGAGCCCGGACGGTGGAAGAGCCAGGGGAGGCCGGGTCATTTGACGGAAATAGAAGGCTTTTCCCCTATTATAGAAGGCCCTATGAAGTAAAGGGAAGTGCATGAATTCTTGGAAAAAGAGGGAGCGAACCTATATAAAAAATGTAATAAAGTCAATTCAATGAATAGATAGAGTCAACGGTACGACAAAAAGCGCTGCCTAAACGCGAATTCGCTTCCGAGGTCGAGCAGTCTCAATTTCACTACAGGATTTGCGAATGAATGCTGGGCTGGGCCACCTCGAATGGCGTGAGCCGCATGCGGGGAGACCCGCACGTACGGTTTTTAGGGGGATCTGGTCGAAAGACCGGCCGGCGCCCACCCGACTAGAGGGACTGAGAAATTAATAGAGTACAAAACTTATCTTCAAGCTTTACCTTATTTTGATCGTTTAGAGGGCGATCGCGGAGTCACTGAATGAAGTCCTCCGTTTCTTTCGGAGGTGCTGACCCGCAGCGAGGCAGAGATGACTAAGTGACATATGGAATATGGCGACGACAACAGCATGTCGTAGAAGGAGATAACAGGTGGAGCCAGCGACCCACTAAGACTAACGTATCTACAACTACATCCCCGAGTGGCAGTCAAACGGGGACGTGAATGCAAGATGCCAGCGGAATGATCGGCCGGACAGAGGCTAGGGCTGCTTCCTTCCCACCGCGTCCTTCCTTGTGTGTCGGAGATATAAAGCGAGTGCACCGAAAAAAAACGGGAACTGGGTCGATCTATTCTATGGCGAAGCATCCGAAGCATAACTGCACACTCACACGATCTTTGTCGAGAGATAGGAGCATTCGGTGGAACCGGTGAACTACACTTGCTTCTGGATAGATGTGTGGGACAGAGGGCTCGTGGTACCTGCTGCCCACCCTTCCTCCTCCGCTTTGAGAACCGTGTGAACGGGGAGTGGGCAGAAGGGAAGGAGGTCCTCATACGGAGTCGCACACTTACTTGAGCAGTGCGGGAGACTGGGGAATGGGTCGAGTAAACTCCCCTGGGGCCGAAAAAATAACAGACGAAGCTTTACAACGCCCAAAGCCAACCCTTTGATTGGTATTGATTTTTTCTTAGTGATTGATTGGAAAGGAGGGCGCTTGGGTATGTTATAGAAAGGGAAGGCAGAGGTAGTACTTCAAATGGCGAAGAGAGGCGGCTCGGCAGGGAAGGAATGGGAAATCGTCAAGGATGACTTCTTTGTTTTATTGGCGAAACGAAGGGCTAAATAGCGCCAGTGATTCTCTGAGCCGGTCTGGATTTCCAACGCCTCGGGAAAAACTTGTCGAGATAGATGACAGCGCCTTTTTCCTCTCCTCCTTGCCGGGAGGGAAATCTTCTCTTATGGCCTTCACC